CATGCAAAAGCAAAAGAAAAAAATGATAATAAATCCCGACGTTAAAAGAACAAGTCAAATAGAAATATTTATCATTCATTAAAAAGAGGCGAATCCAATCCTATGATAAATAAAAAAAAGAAAAAGATAGAGCTATACACAGACGTATATACTTTAGGACAACATATACGTATGTCCACTAACAAAGCACGAAGAATAATTGATCAGATTCGTGGACGTTCTTACGAAGAAACAATTATGATACTTGAACTCATGCCTTATCGAGCATCTTATCCCATTTTAAAATTGATTTCTTCTGCAGCAGCAAATGCTAGTCACAATATGGGTTTCAACGAATCCGATTTAATTATTAGTAAAGCCGAGGTTAACAACGGTACTAGTGTGAAAAAATTAAAACCTCAGGCTCGGGGACGGGGTTATCTAATAAAAAAATCGACTTGTCATATAACTATTGTATTAAAAAATCTATCTTTATATAAAGAATATTATAAAGAATATAAAGAATATGGAAATATTTATATAAAAAATAGGAAGATCTTTATATAAAGAATAGGATATAAAGAAGTATGAAGAATCTAACATATTCTTAAAAAAAAACCAGAGATGGATAAAAAAAAATCCACGGATATGAGATTTGACAATATGTATAGTTAAGTAGTGGGGGATTATGGGACAAAAAATAAATCCACTTGGTTTTAGACTTGGTACAACCCAAAGTCATCATTCTCTTTGGTTTGCACAACCAAAAAATTACTCTGAGGGTCTACAAGAAGATCAAAAAATAAGAAACTCTATCAAGAATTTTGTAAAAAAAAATACAAAAATATCTTCTGGCGTTGAGGGAATTGCACGTATAGAGATTCAAAAACGAATCGATGTGATTCAGGTCATAATATATATGGGATTCCCAAAATTATTAATAGAAAGTAGACCCAAACGAATCGAAGAATTACAGATACATGTACAAAAAGAACTTAATTGTGTAAACCGAAAACTCAATATTGTTATCACAAGAATTTCAAATCCTTATAGGAACCCTAATATCCTTGCCGAATTTATAGCTGGACAATTAAAGAATAGAGTTTCTTTTCGTAAAGCAATGAAAAAAGCTATTGAATTAACTGAACAGGCAGATACAAAAGGAATTCAAGTACAAATTGCGGGACGTCTTGATGGAAAAGAAATTGCAAGAGTCGAATGGATTCGAGAAGGTAGGGTTCCTCTGCAAACCATTCGCGCTAAAATTTTTTATTGCTCGTATACAGTTAGAACTATTTATGGGGTATTGGGCATAAAAATTTGGACATTTCTAGACAAGAAATAATAAACCCTTACTTGACTTGGTTTTTCCATTCTATCCATTGCTAGAAGAAAACAAAAAAGAACAAAATACTTCATTCTTTTTTTTGTTTAATCAAAACAAAAAGAAACAATTCTAATTCTATTAACTATTAAACTATTAACTATTAAATTAAAATAGTCAAATATTAATTTAATAATTTCGAATTTTACACTATATAATTAATTTAATATTAATAATTTAACTAGATATGGCTATTTCTAATTCTTCGAATTCTATTTATATAGGGTTGAATAAAATTAAATAAAAAATTGAGTAATATAATTGCTATGCTTAGTGTGTGACTCGTTGGTTTTTTAGAGTCCGGATAAAAAAGAAAAAACGGACTGACCAGAGTATGAACTAATAATTATACAACTAATAACCAACCCATCACTTTGCATTATCTGGATACAAAAAAAGAGTCAAGATATGATATATTAGTCATATCATTGTAGCAATTAAAATCCTTTTTGCACAAACAAAAGAAAACCAATCTGATTATGCTTTAAAAATCAAAATAGAAAATTATGCAGATAAGTGGAAGGGTGAAAGAAAGAAAAAGAATATCAATGATATAAAATTCCAATATGTAAGGTCTATGAGTCATCACATAAAAGCTAATGTAGTAAAGCATCCATACCAATTGATTTAAAATTAAACTAATCTGTTGATAAAACAAAAAATCAAGAGCCTTGATTCACTCCAGACTGAGAAGATTGACTCAAGAACAATTTTTTTTTTTTTATTTTATTAGAGGCTCCATTGGAAAAATTAAGACCTAAACATTAATTGAGAAGTGATGGGAACGATGTAACCTGTAAATACATAAGATTTTACTGAAAACAAATCTTAATGATTTATTGGGAGGATAGCGAAAAGAAACAGAAGACAATCGATTTATTTTATTATGAGAGATCATGGGTTACCTCTACAAATAAAATAACTATTGAAAGACTAAATATGCAAGAGGAAATATTCGCCCGCGAAGATTTGTTTTATATTCTTTTTGATTGCTAAATTTGAGAAATCTGATATCCTAATTCGAATATATAAAAAAATTTGTTACAACCTTATATTATAACAAATAACAAAAACAAGATTATCGAAAATAAACAAATAAAATAGAAAAAATTATTCTAGTTATAGACATTAATTATAGAGAATTTTTTCTATTTCTATCTAGAACTATTAGATCTAGAACTAGTAGAACTCTAAAATAGAATATAGATTATAATTTATATATATTAGATAGATACAAATTTTTATTCTACTAATATTCTATTCTACCTAATATCCTATTCGAATAATCTAATAATCTACGATTTATAGATCTAATAAGTAAGAAATAAATTAAAATAAATAGATTTAACTAAATTAAGTGAAATCTCAAAGAATACGATGATTTAATATATTATTTTATTCGTAAAAGACATGGATATTTTTTTTTAATCATTTCATTCGCGAGGAGCTGGATGAGAAGAAATTCTCATGTCCGGTTCTGTAGTAGAGATGGAATTGAGAAAGAACCATCAACTATAACCCCAAAAGAACCCGATTCCGTAAACAACATCGAGGAAGAATGAAAGGAATAGCTTTTCGAGGAAATCGTATTTGTTTTGGAAAATATGCTCTTCAAGCACTTGAATCTGCTTGGATTACATCTAGACAAATAGAAGCCGGACGACGAGCAATGACACGAAATGCACGCCGCGGTGGAAAAATATGGGTACGTATATTTCCCGACAAACCCATTACTTTAAGACCTACGGAAACACGGATGGGTTCGGGGAAAGGATCTCCCGAATATTGGGTAGCTGTCGTTAAACCGGGTAGAATACTTTATGAAATGGGCGGAGTAGCAGAAAATATCGCAAAAAAGTCTATGTCAATAGCAGCATCAAAAATGCCTATACGAACTCAATTCCTTATTTCAAAATAGGAATATAGAACCAAAGGAAAAAGACCTTTTGTATACTAAAAAAAAAGTGGAAGTTTCTTTTTTTGTTTTGGACAAACAATATATCTTTTTTTTTTCCTTTGCATTTAAATAAAAAAAAAAAAAAAAAAATGATATGATCCAATCTCAGACCCATTTGAATGTAGCAGATAACAGCGGAGCCCGAGAATTGATGTGTATTCGAATCATAGGGACTAGTAATCGCCGATATGCTCATATCGGTGACGTTATTGTTGCTGTTATCAAGGAAGCAGCACCAAATTCACCTCTAGAAAGATCAGAAGTAATCAGAGCTGTAATTGTACGTACTTGTAAAGAACTTAAACGTAATAACGGTATAATAATAAGATACGATGACAATGCTGCAGTTGTCATTGATCAAGAGGGAAATCCAAAAGGAACTCGAATTTTTGGTGCAATTGCCCGGGAATTGAGACAATTAAATTTTACTAAAATTGTTTCATTAGCACCTGAGGTCTTATAAGATAAAAAATTAGACGATATAAGATAGAAAATTTCAGATTAAGAGGAGACCATGATATAGTTATAGTATTTAGTATTATAGTTATAGTATTTTAATTAGTTGAATAAAAACGAAATAGAATTAATCAAATCAAATTAATTAGTAAATTGTGTTTCACGCATATACCTTTAATTAAATAATAAGAAAATGAAAATTCAGAGATTAAATAAAATAATTAATTAACAAATAAAATAATTAATTAACAAAAACCAAGAGTATGTTGATTATATCAAAACTAGCGAAAAATAATAATTTTAGTTTATCATGGGTAGGGATCCTATTGCTGAGATAATAACCTCTATACGAAATGCTGACATGAATAGAAAAAGAATCGTTCGAATAGCAGCTACTAACATCACCGAAAACATTATTAAAATACTCTTACGAGAGGGTTTTATTGAAAATGTAAGGAAACATCGGGAAGAAAACAAAAAATTTTTGGTTTTAATCCTACGCCATAGAAGGAAGAAGAAAGGACCATATAGAACTAGTCTAAATTTAAAACGAATCAGCCGACCAGGTTTACGAATTTATTCTAACTATCAAAAAATTCCTAGAATTTTGGGTGGGATGGGCATTGTAATTCTTTCTACTTCTCGAGGTATAATGACAGACCGGGAAGCTCGACTCGAAAGAATTGGAGGAGAAATCTTGTGTTATATATGGTAATCTTTTTAATATCCGAATTCGACCCAGACTTCTTATTTATTTGTTAAAAAAAGAGATTTAAAGAATAGGTTTCTAATACCATTCCTCTCGATTCCTCTTACATTAGTTAATACTTCAAGAGGATTTGCGATGGGATGAAAGAACAAAAATGAATTTTGGAAAGTTTAATTACTAAATCTGAATCACTTTTTCAATTTCAATAATATGTTCCAAGTTCGTTTAGATAATCAAGATCTGGTTTTAGGTTATCTTTTAGCCAAGATAATTTTTTTTACGTATACTACCAACACGAGATAGTATCAAAGTACGTATAATTCGATCCGAGCACGTCTAATTTATAGACTCCATAAAAAAATTTCAATGATTAGGCAATTTTTTCTTTCAACTTTAAAAGCCCTTTCGCCTTTCGTAGGAATAGAATTTAAGATTTCAAAATTTAAAGAAACTTAGTTTCTTCAAAAAAAAATTATGTATATTCAAAAATTAAGGGATGACAAATATGAAAATAA